GTTTATTAGCTAAATGGCAATTGGCACATACAATACGCCCAGTTGCTTCTCGTGGATTTTCATACCCCTGCTGCGCAAAAATGGGATATGCATTTGAAATGGATGCCCCGGTTATTATATAGATCATGAGCGATACGGAAATGGATCGAGTAATCTCCTCCTTTATCCAAGAAAAAGTATTTCTAGTTTGCATGGTCCAATCATTGATCCCGAAAATTTCTACAATAAAATTAGGTAGGTCGCTAGTATAGTTCCCTATCCACGATTCTGCTATTTACTTTTACTGAAAACGGAAAAAAATTACCGAAATATAGGAGAAATTGTATTCTCCTGATGGGTATAAAGAGTAAAGTAAGTACGACTTTGCATGCTTTGCTTATATAGCTTATATAGAAAGTAAGAAAGATTATAATTGAATCTGTGAATCATTTTTCAGTCATTCATTGAATGATAAATAACTACAAGTGACGGAGATACACGATTTAAATAACGAAAGATCCAATATTTAAAAATTGTATCTAGAATGACTGGAAAGGTAGAAACAAGACCAGATATAATTTGATCATTATGAGCAAATCCAAAATCTTTGTAAATATAGCCAATCATTAGTTCCCAACCGTGGGGCGAATGGAATCCGATACATAAATCTGTTAATAAAAGAATAGAAAAAGCTTTTATTGTGTCGCTTAAATTATATAGGAATTCTTGAACCCAAGAGTTAAGAATAAGAAGTTCTTCATTCCCCAAAATAGAATAACCACTTAGAATAACGAAACAGATTAGATTTGTCGAGAAGTGCAAAATCGTATGGATACGCTCCTCATTGTGCATCTTGATCAATTGGATCGTTTCTTTGTGGATTCCTATACGAAGTTTTTGTAGATGTGTTTCCGGGTATTCTTTTATCATTTCATCCAACAGGAAGAGTTCCTCTACTTCTATGAATTGTTCTAGAATACTCTTTTCTTGAATATCATTCAAAAAGGTTTCGGATTGCCTAGTATTCCACCAATTAGTAATCCAAGATTTCAGACTTTTATTAAATGAGAGAGAGATCCACCAGGGCAAAAATACTATAGATCCAAGATATAGAAGGGGAGTGAATGCTTTCTTTTTTGCCATTTTTTCATCTGTGAATTGTTAATGAACCCACCTCATTCGTTGACTTTATGTGATCTAATCTTTCTATCAAGCATGCCTTTCATTATAGTTATATTATAAGGTAGGGGCTCACGAATCTATTCTCTGTTTTTTTTATTCAGTGCTTAGTCCTTGAATCTAAAAAGAATACAGAAATAGAAAATAAGAATCCACTTTGAATTCGAATGTTCCAATGAAATATATATATTATTGTTATATTGATATTGTTATTGTTTACAGATATCTCAATTGATCAAATTCGAAGCAATTGCCCTCTTTTGTTTTGATAACTGTCCGAAAGAAGCGCTTCAAACAATAAAGGCTGTTCTATTCAGATTTTGAGACGAAGGAGCGCCCTATCTATATCAAGATCGCACTCAAATATGTCAAAATTTGCGTGGGTTATCTAAACTATATATAGACTAGAGTCCAAGAATAATTGAAAAAAAAAAATGATGAAAAATATTATGCTGATCAAAAATGAGTGACAAAAAAAGACAGAAAAGTTACCATTACGTTTATCATTATGTTATAAGAAAGAAATCCACTTGTTTAGTTCTTAAGGAGCACAAAAGAAAGGATAAAATAAAAGGGGAAGGGCCGATTGACAAAAGTATAGAAAATTTACAAGATATGATCTATCTGTATCTAACGTATCAACTACAAATATTGAAAATAAAAAGCGAAAGTCTTTATTTTGAAATACTTTAATATATGAATGAGATGAATCCATTATTTCGATTTCTTGCTTGTTTTGTTACTCAATTAAGTTGAGTGGTTTTACATTTACAGACGCATAAAAAACAATTTTTGTGGACAAAAAAAAAAACTGTTTTTTTATGTTATGACTCTTCCGTATATGTCTGCTTTGATTCGAATCGGCATTCTGAAGAAACTTCAGTTTAGTTCTGCTATAGAAAAAAGAGGATTCTTGAATTGAGTTTTTTTCTCCCGGCGAGAAAGCATTTATTCCGCAATTCATTTCAAAAGACTTCAATCGGTACACGCAAAAAATAGGCCAATTCAGCAGCTTTTTGCTCAATTTCTCGAGGAGTCAAATTCTCATCAGTACGAGTCAAGGGAACGGCCCCCTGGCCTCTGATTTCCATATAAAGGACACGGCGAGCATAAATACCCTCTTTAACTTCTATTCTGATGGACTGAATATCTTTCATAAGGAATCGTAGAAAGATGCGACGATTTTTTCCAGGAAAACCCCAACGAAAAATACATACTATCCCCTCTTTTCTATCGAATCGATCATAACCACTGCCTACATTCCAAAAAATCGTGCACCACAAATAGGAACTAATAAAGAGGCCTGCGATCCCATAGAAAGACATCACGATTCCTTGTGGAAAAAAAACTATTTGCTGAGACGGAAATAAAGATATCAAATTCCTACCAAGATAACTAGAAGTTCCAACTAATAAAAACCCTAATGAACCAAAAAAAAGGATAAAGGCCCAGCAGAAATTGCTTATTTTTCGAGACCCCACTATAAATTCTATCCATATAGATTCTGATCGCCAACTCATACATACTAGATCCAGTTGCATTTTATTGGAATTGAGAGAATAACCAAAAAAATTCGACTTTACTTTTTTTGTTTCCGAAGTAACTCTCATCAACTAGTACTATTTTGATATGAACTTTTAGAAGGAATTCATCAAATTGCTTAGATCTAAAATCATTACCTTTATATGATCCCCTATACAGATCTACTAGATATATAGACTTTAATTTCATACATCCGCGATCCACTTGCTATAATTCATTTAACCCTATATCATGTTTACGTATGCATAAGAGGAGCTTTTTCATTTATGTTCGGTTCGGGGAAGCCGGATGTTATACAATATTCTACTAAATAGGTATCCGTGGCATCTAAGTCTTGAAAAAAAATAGATAAGATTTGGTTTTGGCCCCTATCGAATCTAAAAAATCTTAGTTTTTTGAACATACAAAGATAAAGAAGCCATTGCAATTGCCGGAAATACTAGGCCTACTAAAGGCACAAAAATAGAGGGAAAGCTGCTGAAAGTTGTCATAAAATGGGTACCTCAATTTAATATTTGTACCTGTTATTGTTATATTGTTAGTTAGAAATATATCTTATAATGATTATATTATAATTCGTATATTATACTAAGTATATCTAAATACTAAGTATATCTAAGCGAGTCTATATATCTAATAAGTGCAAGGAATGTAGAATTAAATAAAAGGACTTGCCCATCTTTCTAAATCAAATAAAATAGGTGTATGATAAGATAATCCACTTTCTTTATTATCTTACTTTATTCTTACTTTTCTTATTATTATTATTCTATTGTTCTTGTCTTCTAATTTTAATTTATAATTTGACTTTTTGAATTTAATAAAGAAAGAGTTTATTACAAATTGTCGAAAGATTCGATTCGTTTTATTTGTCTCTCCAAATTAGAATTTCATTTCACAGAAGGAAAAATTCGCTTTTTATCTTGTTGATAGAGGTTTACTCATTAGTAATATCGGATAATAATAATTATCTACATAATTCGTTTTTCGACAATTCCATTTTATGTTTATGTCACAAAGTCAAAGCCCATTACGCGGGCTTTGACTTTGATTCTGATAAACTAACTAACTACCTTTTCACTACAAAGAAAATAATTGAACTTAAGACTCTACTTGATTGAATTTTCCTTCAAAGGAAAAAAACCGTGGAGCTGAACTAACTCACTCAGAACACCTTTTAAAAGATTACGTGGTACGATTAGATCGAATAAACCCTTATGGAATAAATATTCAGCCGCCTGTGAACCTTCAGGTATTGTTTTATTCAATGTTTGCTCAATTACTCTTTTACCCGCAAATGCAATATAGGCATTGGGTTCAGCAATAATGATATCCCCCAACATACCAAAACTCGCGGTCACTCCACCAGTAGTAGGAGATGTAAGAATTGATACATAAAATAACTTTTTATTTGATTGATAATCATATAAAGCGGAAGATATTTTAGCCATTTGCATCAAGCTCAAACTTCCTTCTTGCATGCGTGCTCCTCCGGAAGCACACACTAGAATAAGAGGTAAAAAATTATTGGTAGCATATTCGATCAAACGGGTGATTTTCTCGCCTACTACGGATCCCATACTACCCCCCATAAACTGAAAATCCATAACCCCGATTGCCATAGGAATACCGTTTAGTTGACCTGTGCCTGTTTGAATAGCCTCAGTTAATCCTGTCTTTCTTTGATAAAAATCAATACGATCTTTATAAAGCTCTTCTTCAGACTGAAATTCAATGGGATCCAGAGAGATCATGTCTTCATCCATAGGACCCCAAGTGCCTGGATCAATCGAAAGTTCGATTCTATCTGAACTACTCATTTTCAAATGATATCCACATTGTTCACAAAGATGCATTTTTGACTTAAGCAATTTCTTATAATTTAATCCATAACAATTTTCACATTGAACCCACAAATGCTTGTATAGATCGGGATCATTAGAACTTTCTTTTAGAGTTAAATCATTCCCATTTTCCCGAGTTATTATATCGAAATTCTTGTCTTCACTACTATTTCCACCTTCGCCGCAAATGTAATTATAAATATAACTATCATTGGAATTGTCACTACCACTTAAAATTGAACTATCAATACAGATTTGAGAACGAAGATAAGAGTCAATACAACTATTAATGTGATTATTCCAACTATGGTTAGTATCATACAAGTTAAAATCATAGTGGGGATCATCATTTTTCGATCCATTATTCATATAACTAGAATTACGATAACTATAAAAAAAACTTTCTAGTTCACTCAAAAAAGAATGATCATTGTTAATCTCAAAAATTTTATTTTC